GACAGCTCATGATGTTCATATCGATCTATTATGCGCCTCTGCATCTAGCATTGGGTAGACCTCATACAATAACTGTCCTAGTTCTACCGTATCTTTTGTTTCATTTCTTCTGGAACAATCACAAAAACCTTTTTGATTATGGATCTACTACCAGAAATTCAATGCGTAATCTCAGCATTCAATGTGTATTCCTGAATAATCTAATTTTTCAATTATTCAACCATTTCATTTTACCAAGCTCAACGTTAACCAGATTAGTCAACATTTATACGTTTCGATGCAACAATAAGATGTTATTTGTAACAAGTAGTTTTGTTGGTTGGTTAATTGGTCACATTTTATTCATGAAATGGGTTGGATTGGTCTTAGTCTGGATACGGCAAAATCATTCTATTCGATCTAATAAGTACCTTGTGTCAGAATTGAGAAATTATATGGCTCGAATCTTTAGTATTCTCTTATTTATCACTTGTGTCTACTATTTAGGCAGAATGCCGTCGCCTATTGTCACTAAGAAACTGAAAGAAACCTCAGAAACAGAAGAAAAGGGAGAAAGTGAGGAAGAAATCGATGTAGAAACAACTTCCGAAACGAAGGCGACTAAACAGGAACAAGGGGGATCCACCGAAGAAGACCCTTCCCTTTGTTCGGAAGAAAAAGAGGATCTGGACAAAATAGATGAAACGGAAGAGATCCGGGTGAATGGAAAGGAAAAAACAAAAGATGAATTCCACTTTAAAGAGACATCCTATAAGGATAGCCCTGTTGACGAAGATTCTTATCTTGATGGGTATCAAGAGAATTGGGAATTGGGAAGACTTAAAGAAGAAAAAAAAGAAAAGACCCATGCCCATTTCCGGTTTGAAAAACCTCTTATGACTTTTTTTTTCGATTATAAACGATGGAATCGTCCATTTAGATATATAAAAAATGATCTATTTGAAAATGCTGTACGAAATGAAATGTCACAATATTTTTTTTATACATGTCCAAGTGATGGAAAAGAAAAAATATCTTTTACGTATCCGTCACTAAGAATTTATTATAAAATAATTATAAAATAAAAAGATTAATAAAAATATTAATACATAAGATAAATACAAGAATAGATAAGACGAAATTCGTCCACCTCCCATATATTTGATCCCTTCTCCCATAAAGAAACTTGCAACCCCAACCCCATTTATAATTCCATCAATTATACGTCTATCAAAAAACTGAATTAGTTCGGCTAATCCTCTTATACTCATGATTAAGACTCTAGTATAAAAAATGTCTATGTAACCACGATTATATGACCAATTGTATACCACTTTTTTTATTTGGTCCAAGATAATCCTTTTAGGACCCCTTTTTACAAATGAATTGATTAAGTCCAAATTCTTGAAAGATGAATAAACAGACCCATATAAAATGGATGCTACAAATAGTCCAAAAAGAGCTATACTTACTGAAAAAATTGCATTTGTAAAAAATTCATACCAATTCACAGAATAGTTTGAATTTTTATTCAAAAGGTTTCTCGATGGAGTTAACCATTTCGATAATATATCAAAATCTACTACTCCTTGATCAAAATCAATTCCTATTGATCCCATGAACAAAGTAAATAGTGTCAATATAAGAAGAGGAAATAGCATAGTATTGTCCGATTCGTGAGGATACATGTAAGTGTATTTATTTATAAAAGAAGTACTCAAGTATCGCATTCGATTTTTTATATTATCATTAATTTGATATGTATCCTTTGAAAAAAAGAAGACTGTATTATTAATTGTTGATAAAAGTAAATTTCTATTGACTACTTTCGGTACTGCTTTTCCCCATAGAGATATGGAATAGAATGAACTATTTTTAGTACTACTATAATTTTGAAAATGAACACGCAAATGCCCATCAAAGGTTAGTAAATACATTCGAAACATATAAAATGCGGTTAATCCCGCTGTAAAACAAGCTATTATTGCAAAAATTGGTGAATACAACCAACTATCATTAATAATTTCATCCTTGGACCAAAAACAAGCAAGAGGCGGAATACCACAAAGAGAAAGTGTACCTAATAAGAAAGTAGTTCTTGTAATTGGAACATATCTTGTTAAACCGCCCATAAGAACCATATTCTGACTTTTATCGGGTGAATATCCAACAATAGGTTCCATAGAATTAATAATGGATCCGGATCCCAAAAACAATAAAGCTTTAGAATAGGCATGAGTTATTAAATGGAATAAAGCAGCTCGATAAGAACCTATACCTAGAGCTAACATAATATAACCCAATTGAGACATTGTGGAATAGGCTAAACTTCTTTTAATATCTCTTTGAGCGAGAGCCAAAGTGGCTCCTAATAGTACTGTTATTATGCCTATTAAAGAAACGAAATTCATTATGTAAGGTATAACTCTGAAAAGAGGAAGAAGCCGAGCTACAAGAAAAATTCCCGCTGCTACCATGGTAGCAGCGTGTATAAGAGCCGAAATAGGGGTGGGCCCCTCCATAGCATCAGGTAACCATATATGAAGAGGGAATTGTGCAGATTTAGCAATTGCGCCGACGAATAATAAAAAGGCGCAGAGAGTAACAAATGTAGAATTGACCCCATTACTATGGATCAAGTTATTAACTAGTTTGAACAAATCCCGAAATTCTAAACTGCCAGTTATCCAATAAAAAGCTAAGATTCCTAATAATAAACCAAAGTCTCCTACACGATTAGTTATAAAGGCTTTTTGGCAAGCACTTGCTGCAACCGGTCGTGTAAACCAAAAACCTATTAATAAATATGAACACATTCCTACGAGTTCCCAAAAAATATAAATTTGTATCAAATTGGAACTAGTAACTAATCCCAACATGGAAGTATTAGAAAAACTCATATAAGCAAAAAATCTAAAATATCCTTGATCATGAGACATATAATTGTCACTATAAATAAGAACCATGATTCCAACAGTAGTAATTAGTATTAACATAATAGAAGTAAGTGGATCGATCAAGTGTCCAAACTCTAAGGAAAAATCATTATTGATAGTCCAAGACCATAAATATTGATAGATAAAACTTCCATTTATTTGCTGAATAGACAGACTGGCCGAAAAGGCCATAGTTATACTTAGCAGTAAAACACTAGTAAAACCCCACATACGACGAATATTTTTTGTTGCTGTAGGAATAAATAGAAGTCCAAATCCTATTGACATAGTAACTGGAAGTGGAAGAAAGGGTATTATCCATGCGTATTGATATGTTTGTTCCATAAAAAAATATTTGTTTTTTTATTGTTATAAATTTAATTGTTTCAAATCCACCAACCAAAAGAACAATAATAAAAGAAATCAACAAAAAAAAAAATAAAAAAAAAATTATTATCTATTTAATTTAGCCCTAGATATATATGTGATATGGCATAGGTATATATACATGGATACGTATATATAATTCATAATCTTTTGGTATATTTTGTATATATGTATATATTTATTTTTACATATTTACATATATATTATATAATTATATAGAATTATATTTATATTATTATGATATGTTTTACATGTTTTGAACAAAGTATTTATAATCCATGGGATAAGTATGGATAATGACGAAAAAACGATCCAAATATATGTCTTTCACATACAATAATAAAAATTAATATTTTGTTTTTGAATGGCGGTTCCAAAAAAACGTATTTCTCGATCAAAAAAACGTATTCGTAGAAATATTTGGAAGAAGAAGGGATATTTAACGGCAGTAAAAGCTCTTTCTTTAGCTAAATCGGTTTCCACTGGGCATTCAAAAAGTTTTTTTGTGCAACAAACAAGTAATAAAATTTTGGAATAATCTAAATCGACATACCATTAAGAACTTAAAAATTTTTAAGATATAATGATTCACATTAACTAATGTATTGAATGTGAATGTATTTAACTCCTTAATATCAATATTAGTTAGAACTAACTGCACTGCTGTGGCGTGTTATATAGTAAATAAGAATTCTTATGTTTACTGACCTCTTAGTATAGTACTAAGTATTCTAATTTTTCTCTATCAATTAAATTTTAAATTGTGAAAATTTAATTGATAGAGAAAAAGTTTTTTGTTATATGCCTAGCCCAAAACCTAATTAGAAGTATAATTACTAGATAGTATTTATAATAAATTACGAAGAGTATTATTAATGATACTAAGGTATCGAAATTATTAGAAAAATGCCTCGAATAAAATTATGATAAAGATTAATTTTCAATACATTAATTAAAATTAAAAAATCATCTAAAAAAAGGATTATTTTTAGTTCTATAACTCGACCCTTGGCCTGGAACAAAACTATCTAGTTCTGACTGTTTTGGTATAACTCCATTTTTACATTCTAAACTAGATACATGAAAGTTGATTCTTAAAGCTAAACCCTACGGCAATACTTAGTAAACATTCAAATATTAATTTAAATAAGTCTTTTTTCATCGGTTCTAACGTTTACTAACTATATTGAATCCTTGAATCTTGACCATTCAACATGAATTGACTATTATTTATTAATATTTCAAATAAGCCGCCATGGTGAAATTGGTAGACACGCTGTTCTTAGGAAGCAGTGCTAGAGCATCTCGGTTCGAGTCCGAGTGGCGGCATCCCCTAAAAGGGACACAGCGGATCCTATAATATATTTAATTCTCGATTTTAATTCTATAATGGAGAACCCCCGCCCTTTTTATGATATTTGCAACTTTAGAACATATATTAACTCATATCTCTTTTTCGATTATTTCAATTGTGATTACGATTCATTTTATGACCTTATTAGTCCACGAAATCGTAGGATTACGCAATTCATCGGAAAGAGGTATGATAGCTACCTTTTTATCTATAACAGGATTATTAGTTATTCGTTGGATTTATTCGGGTCATTCCCCATTAAGTAATTTATATGAGTCATTAATCTTCCTTTCATGGAGTTTCTCCATTATTCATATGATTCCTAAAATACGAAATAATAAAAATTATTTAAGCGTAATAACCGCGCCAAGTGCTATTTTTACCCAAGGTTTCGCCACGTCGGGTCTTTCAACCGAAATGCATCAATCCGCTATATTAGTACCCGCTCTACAATCTCAGTGGTTAATGATGCACGTAAGTATGATGCTATTAAGCTATGCAGCTCTTTTATGTGGATCATTATTATCAGTCGCTCTTTTAGTCGTTACATTTCGAAAAAACATTGATATGTTTTTTAAAAGCAAGAATTTAGTAATTAAATCATTTATCGTTGGCGAAGTCGAATATTTGAATGATAAAAGAAGTGTTTTTAAAAACACTTCTTTTATTTCATTTCGAAATTATTACAAATATCAATTGACTCAGCGTTTAGATTATTGGAGTTATCGTGTCATTAGTTTAGGCTTTACCTTTTTAACCATAGGCATTCTTTCTGGAGCAGTATGGGCTAATGAGGCTTGGGGATCTTATTGGAATTGGGACCCTAAGGAAACTTGGGCATTTATTACTTGGATCATATTCGCGATTTATTCACATACTAGAACAAATAAAAGTTTACAAGATACACATTCGGCACTTGCGGCTTCTATAGGATTTCTTATAATTTGGATATGTTATTTTGGGATCAATCTATTAGGAATAGGTTTACATAGTTATGGTTCATTCACATTAACATCTAATTGAATAAACGATACATAACATAAGAACATCATTTCATATGTATCTCGAGTTTTTGCGAATCATTTTATTTCGGGAGTCAAATGATTCGCAAAAACTCGAGATACATCTCATTACAACTCTAATTCATTTTATTTTACAGAATTATAAGACTTGCCGTCTCATTAATAAAAACTATATCTATAAAAAATAATTAGATAAGATAGCTTGTACCTTGTCAACTGATAGTAAGAGAACGAAATCGGGATAAATACCAATACCTATTATTGGTAAAAAGAGACAGATCGAAACAAAAAGTTCTCGTGGTCCAGAATCCACAAAATTAGAATTTGGAACATTGAATAACTTGTATCCGTAGAACATCTGACGTAACATAGATAATAAATAAATAGGAGTTAATATCATTCCAATTGCCATTCCAAAAGTAATTAGTACTTTTGGAATTAAAAGATATTTTGAGCTGGTAATTATTCCAAAAAATACTACTAATTCTGCAACAAAACCACTAATCCCTGGCAATGCAAGAGAGGCCATCGAAAAGCTACTGAACATTGTAAATATTTTCGGCATCGGGACAGCTATCCCCCCCATTTCGTCGAGAGAAACAAGAGGTATTCGATCACAACAGGTTCCTGCCAAGAAAAAAAGTGCAGCACCAATAAATCCATGAGAAAGTATTTGTAGAATGGCTCCATTTAGTCCCATGTTGGTTATAGAACCAATTCCTATAATTGTGAAACCCATGTGAGATACAGAGGAATAGGCTATTCTCTTTTTTAAATTGCGTTGACCAAAAGAGGTTAAAGCCGCATAGATTATTTGTATTGTTCCCACTATCACCAACCACGGAGAAAATATGGAATGAGCACGGGGTAATAATTCCATATTGATCCGAATCAATCCATATGCTCCCATTTTTAATAAAATTCCGGCAAGAAGCATACATGTACTGTAATGTGCTTCTCCATGGGTATCTGGTAACCATGTATGTAGGGGTATGATCGGCGATTTGACAGCATAAACAATAAGGAAGCCAAAATAGAATATTATTTCCAATGCCATAGGATATGATTGATTAGCAAGTCTTTCAAAATCTAATGTGGGTTCAGTGGAGCCATATAAACCCATACCTAGAACTCCTATTAATAGAAAAATAGAACCCCCCGCAGTGTACAAAATGAACTTTGTAGCCGAGTATAAGCGCTTCTTTCCTCCCCACATGGATAAAAGTAAGTAAACAGGAATTAATTCTAACTCCCACATGATAAAAAAAAGTAAAAGGTCTCGAGAAGAAAATGATCCTATTTGACCACTGTACATTGCTAACATAAAGAAATGGAATAATCGTGAATTTCGAGTAACTGGCCAAGCCGCTAAAGTAGCTAAAGTAGTAATAAATCCTGTCAGTAAAATGGGTCCCACGGAAAGCCCATCGATTCCCAGTCTCCAGTGAAAATCCAAAATATTTATCCATTTCCAATCTTCTTCCAATTGGATTAAGGGATCGTCCAATTGGAAATGATAACAGAATGCATAGGTCGTTAAAAGGAGTTCTAATAAGCATATACATATAGTATACCATCGAAACACCTTATTCCCTTTATGGGGAAGAAAAAAAATGGAAGAACCCGCGAATATAGGCAAAACAACAAGTATTGTTAACCAAAACCAAGGAAAATGACTCGTGATAAAGACAAGATACGCTTTGACCAGAAAAGCCCGTGCTCGGAATAATATATGTATTTTATCGAGTACGGGCTTTTGTCGGTAAATGAGGAATCAAATGATTCAAGTGGAGTTTTTGTAACGTATCAATTAATAAGATAGACCCATGCTGCGAGTTGTTTCATGCCATAAATAAACACGGACACTCAAAAAGTCTGTCGGGCAAGCGGATTCACATCTCTTACAACCTACACAATCCTCGGTTCTTGGTGCGGAAGCAATTTGTTTAGCTTTACATCCGTCCCAAGGTATCATTTCCAATACATCTGTGGGGCAGGCGCGCACACATTGAGTACACCCTATACATGTATCATAAATTTTTACTGAATGTGACATTAAATCTATAAATTCCCGTTTTGAACATAAAAAATTTTCGATCTGGTATGGTAAAAATAAATGGTAGTAAATTAATTATATGTTTATATTGTAGACACCAGATGAATCAATGATTTATTAATTTTTTTAAGAATCAATATATTTCTAAATTTGTTCATGAAAAAGTGCCAAGATACTTTGATTTCTCTTTCAACAACCACAGTCATACAATACAAGTCGCACATCTGAATTCAAATTGGTCAACAAATAATACAATATTTAATTAATATTAATGGAATTTTAATTCTATTTTAAATTCGAATAAATCTAACAAATTAATATAAATTATTATTTTATTATTATATAATTTATATAATGAAAATCAATGATTACATAATGAATGATTACGACTAATTTAATTATTCAACAAATTTGCTTGATTGATACGAGTTGATTTTTTGTTATGATGGATCGATGAAACAATAGCTAATCCAATAGCAGCTTCAGTCGCTGCAATAGCTATAACAAAAATTGAGAAAATGTCTCCTTTTAATTGGCGACTATCAAATAAATCAGAAAATGTTACGAGATTGATATTAACTGAATTTAGTATAAGCTCAAGACACATAAGTGCTCTAACCATGTTTCGACTTGTGATTAATCCATAGATACCGATAGAAAATAAATAGACACTCAAAAAAAGTACATGTTCGAACATCATTGACTAACTCCTCATCAATTTAGATTCATTTAAATATTTAGATTCATTTAAATATGAATAACAATTCAACTGATTTCATTGACTAGAATAGAACAAAATATTACAGAACAATAGAAGGTATTGGCAATAGATTTAACTAAAAACCTTAAACCTTTACACCTTTTTTATTTTATTTCAAATTTATAATTCTAAAAATTTTTTAAATCATAAGTATTTATGATTGACGAGCCATAGTAATTGCACCTATTAAAGAAACTAAAAGAATTATAGAAATGAGTTCAAATGGAAGATAAAAATCTGTTGATAAATGAATCCCAATTTGTTGAACATAACTTATTAGGTCCTGTTCTAGAATCTGGTTTGATCTTGTAGTCCAAAGAATTCCGTACCATGACGTATCCGGGATAGTAATAATTAGTGAAAAAAAAATACTTGTACAAACCAGTGAAGTAACCCCATCTCCAAGGGTCCAAAGGTGGGAAACATTGGAATATTCTGAGCCATTTATGAACATTACAGCAAATATGATTAAGACATTTATGGCTCCCACATAAATAAGAAGTTGTGCAGCAGCTATAAAATAAGAATTCGATAGAATATAGAATAAGGATATACAAACAAGAACCAATCCCAACGAAAAGGCAGAATAAATTGGATTGGTAAATAATACTACTCCCAGGCCCCCAAATATAAGAACTGATCCCAGAAATACTACAACAATATTATGTATTGATCCAGGTAAATCCATTATGTATGAAATAAGAAAATAAATAAATAAATCGTAAAGATTTCATGACCTTACTGAATAGTCCAGGAAGTAAAAATTAGCCCATTTTTTTAATTGTCTATGATACCGTTCCTAAATAAAATCTTAATGTAGTAATGCAGTATAGATTGTAATATAGATTAATGTAGATAAAGTTATTGGGCCAACTCAACTTTTTCATTTTAATTTATTCAGAAGATAAAGAAGAGTTGGAATCTTATATTTCCAAATCAAAACGAAAAATATTAAATAAACCCGCTATTCTCAACAATCAATAGTTATCGTTTTACTTTTCGTTACATTGACTAAAAAAAATAAATAAAGAAGCTTGGATCCTTTCTATCAAAATAGAAAAATAAAATCTTACTAATTGGTAATTGTTCTTGAATCAAGATATTTACCTTTGTCTATTTTTATTTGAGTCGAATTCATAACTGTTTGAATTGTGTAGTCTCCAATTACTGACATTGGTAACCGACCTAAAGCGATTTGATTATAATTCAATTCGTGACGATCATAAGTAGAAAGTTCATATTCTTCAGTCATTGATAAACAGTTAGTGGGACAATATTCGACACAGTTACCACAAAATATACAGACACCAAAATCTATACTATAGTTAATCAATATTTTATTTTTAATATCTCCTTCAAATCTCCAATCAACAACAGGTAGATCTATGGGACACACACGAACACATACTTCACAAGCAATACATTTATCAAATTCAAAGTGGATTCGACCACGGAAACGTTCTGATGTGATCGACTTTTCATAAGGATACTGAATAGTTACAGGTAAACGATTTGCATGGGATAAGGTAATTATGAAACTTTGACCAATATACCTTGCGGCTCGTATTGTTTGTTGACCATAATTCATGAACCCAGTCACCATAGGAAACATATTGTAGATATCCACGAATAAGTTGATGTTTCTTTCTCTTGTTTAAGAGAGGTTATGAGTCTAGAATACCATTATCGTATTGTGTTATTTATAGTGAAACAAGTTGGGAAGACGTTGTCAATAATAAATTACCTAGAGAAATAGGTAAAAGAAATTTCCATCCAAGATTTAATAGTTGGTCCATTCTCATCCTGGGTAAAGTCCATCTTGTTGTGATAGATATAAAAAGAAACAAATAAGCTTTAGCTAATGTAATAAAGATACCAATTGTCATTCCAAAGACTCTAGCAATTTGATTTATTCCGAAAAGTTCAGGAACAGATATGTATGGAATAGATAAATTCCACCCACCTAAATAAAGAACTGTTACAAATAATGAAGAAACTAAGAGATTTAGATAAGAAGCAATATAAAATAAACCATATTTGATACCAGAATATTCGGTTTGATAACCTGCTACTAATTCTTCTTCTGCTTCTGGTAAATCAAAAGGTAATCTCTCGCATTCTGCTAGAGAAGAAATTATAAAAACGATAAACCCTATAGGTTGACGCCACATATTCCACCCCCAAAAACCATATTTTGACTGCGCCTCAACTATATCAACTGTACTTGAACTGTTCGATAATCATAGTCGATAATAACATAACTGTTCTCACCGCTATTCCAAAACCGTACATGAGGCCTAAGCTTCATACGGCTCCTCTATGGCCGCGTACAAATAAATGTAAGGACTGGTTCGGTATTATTATAGGTATCTTTGTGGGGTGGGGTAGATAGAATAAAAATACCGTGTAGAGTCCCAAAAATTAGACCAATGGAATTCTGTCTGCTAGAATAACAAAAAAAGGGCGCTTCCGAATTGATCTCATCCCTTATAATTAAATCTTCGGTAATAACTTAATCTTTCAATAAAATACTCGTTATATCAAGAGATAAAAAGAATTAGACATTCTTTACTGAATCATAAAGAATATGAATTTCATATATACATATATATTGGTATAGATGTTAGGAAAAAATAAATAAAGATCTTTTTTATATTCTATTTCTTTTGTTCCTGTTCTTCTTTCTCATAAGAGGTATTCCTGAGAATAAAGGATTAATTCGTTCTTGATAGTTATTTCTTTAATCAGTGACTAGGAGCATACTCTAGATCGGAATCGTGGGGAAGTACTGCTTGATCATTTCTACCAACTTAAAGCCCCTATCATCTTATGATTCGTTTTATGTGGAAATACCTCTTTTTTGATACCTTACATTATCTCTATTACTAATCCTTTGTGTACCTTGGTGTTCCTAACCGTCCACTGATTTTTGATTGATCTCCTGTATGGTAATACATACAAGACAGTAATCCCATACAGTTGATCTTTTGTACCCGCTTCAAGATATGATGACTAATTAAAGAATCTCAATCTTGGGATAAAGAGTTTATACTCCTTAATGTTTACTTCTGCTTTATTCTTGTATATAGGGAATGAGATTTTCTCTTTTTACTACACATTGATAAGCTGTTTTATTTTACTCATATAACTATCTGGTTTAACTCATCGACCTGAATAACTCTGATGAATAAAAAAATAAAAATATCTATATCTATCCAATACATTAATTCCTCTTTCCTTTATTTCATTTTGAGGTCAAAGTTCATGTTCTAACGAATCACACGTAGAGATATTGATAACACACATAGAGTTAATGGTATTTCATAACTAATAGATTGAGCCGCAGCTCGCAAGCCACCTAAAAAAGAGTATTTATTATTCGATACATATCCTGATATAAGAAGCCCAATAGGAGCAATACTTGAAATCGAGATCCATAAAAAAACACCTATACTGAGATCAGCTAAAACAAGTCGATACCCAAAAGGAATTATTAAATAACTTAATACAATTGATATGACTGCTATAGACGGTCCGATACTAAACAAACGAATATCTCCTCTAGATGGTAGGAGGTCCTCTTTAAAAAGTAATTTAGTCCCGTCTGCTAGAGCTTGAAGAATTCCCAACGGGCCGGCATATTCGGGTCCAATACGTTGTTGTATCGCTGCGGATATTTCTCTTTCTAACCATACAATTACTAGCACTCCTATTATGATTCCCAATATAAGGGTCAAAGCAGGGATAAATAGCCATATGAGTCCATAGACTTCTTTTAAGGATTCTGATTTAGAAAAAGAATTGATAGTTTGTGTTTCTGTTGTCCCAATTATCATTTCAACGGTCAACTTCTCCCATAATGATATCTATACTACCTAGTATTGTCATGATATCAGCCAATTTCATTCTTTTAATTAGCTGAGGAAGAATTTGCAAATTGATAAAACCGGGCGGACGAATTTTCCATCTCCAGGGGAAAACACTATTATCTCCTATCAAATAAATTCCTAATTCTCCCTTTGGGGCTTCTACTCTTACATAAAGTTCTTGTTTCGACAATTCAAAATTAGGCGAAGGTTTTTTACTAATGAATCTATATTCAAAATCATTCCATTCGGAATTCTTTGCTCTATCTAAGCGCCGAATTTCTAAATTCTCATAGGGTCCTCCGGGAATTCCTTCTAAAGCCTGTTGAATAATTTTTATGGATTCCCTCATTTCGCCAATTCGTACTAAATAACGAGCTAATGAATCCCCTTCTTTTTGCCATTGGACTTCCCAATCGAATTCATTGTAACATTCATAATGATCAACTTTACGAAGATCCCATTGGATCCCAGAAGCTCGTAACATGGGTCCTGATAAGCCCCAATTTATTGCTTCTTCTACACCAATAATGCCCACTCCTTCAACTCGTTCCAAAAAAATGGGATTCCGCGTAATAAGTTTTTCATATTCAACAACACTCGTTAAAAAATAATCGCAGAAATCTAAACATTTATCTATCCAACCATGAGGTAGATCAGCAGCTATTCCTCCGATGCGGAAATAATTATGCATCATTCGCATACCTGTGGCAGCTTCGAATAGATCATATAGCAATTCTCTCTCTCTGAAAATATAGAAAAAGGGAGTCTGCGCACCGATATCCGCCATAAAAGGCCCAAGCCATAACAAATGCGAAGCTACACGACTCAGCTCTAGCATAATTACTCTGATATAGCTGGCCCTTTGGGGTACTTGAACATTTCCCAATTGTTCTGGTGCATTTACTGTTATTGCTTCGGTGAACATAGTAGCTAAATAATCCCAACGTGTTACATAAGGAAGATATTGTATAATTGTTCGGTTTTCCGCTATTTTTTCCATCCCTCTGTGTAAATAGCCCAATACGGGGTCACAGTCAATAACATCTTCACCGTCGAGAGTTATAATAAGTCTAAGAACACCATGCATCGATGGGTGATGAGGGCCCATATTGACTATCATGAGATCTTTTCTTGTAGCCGGTACAGTCATATCTTTTCTTTCCTAATTCATTATTCCATGAATTTCTCAAAACGAGATTTATAAAAATAAAAACCTAAAAAAAATTTCAAATGAATCCTCAAATTAACGAGTTTTTAGCTCCCGAATATCTAACTGACTAATTAATTTTTTATAACTTACTCTATTTTTCTTTGACAAATAAGCCAACAGCCGTTGACGTTTTCCCAGAATTTTTCGTAGACCTCTTTGAGATAAAAAATCTTTTTTGTGTAATTCCAAATGCGAGGTGAGTCTCCGTATTTTATTGGTGAAACTGAATACTTGAAATTCAACAGACCCTTTGTTTTCTTCTTTTTCGTCTTGCAGAATAACTGAAATAAATGAATTTTTGACCATAAAAAAATTCTTCTATACTTTATTATTATTATTTTTTTTTTTTTAGATTTTACCGATCAGGAAAAATAATAATTATTATTATATTATGTTATGATTATGTCAGTCATTTTAATCTGATATAAACAAAAGTTTAGATTTATTCATACTTTTTTATTCTATCGAAATCCCATTTTTTTTTTTTTTTTTTTTAACATAAAATGGGATTTCGATAGAATAAAATATAATCATTCACGCAAGAGAGTGATTTTTTTTTTACTTAATAAAGATTCTACTAATTTATTATTCCAAAATCTAAAAATAAATCAATATCAGGTACTAAAATGTAACATAACATATGCATATGTACATCTTTCGCCATCTATCAAATATGTTATGTCAGGTGATATATAGGAAATATAATATTAGTTTATTAACTTATTCTGGATTGGGGATACATATATATCCTTGACATACTAAAACAACTGCTGTTATGGGTATCAAACCAGTAACGATTCATACAAGCTAAATCCTCTAATCGGTAATTAGGCCAAAGAAATAATTTTAATTTAATAAAGTTGTTTGCATCTCTATTAAGATGCTTGTCCTCATTAAAAAATTGTCCACAGTTTATTATTTTGTTTTCGTTGCAAAATTGTGGAGTTTTATCTATATCATTCCAATTCCAGAAATTGAAACAAATTAGAATTCTCAACTCTCTCCGACGTCGATGAGATAGAATATGTTCAGGAACAAGAAAATTAGAATTATTATTTTTTTCTTCATTCACAGGCATATCGCTATGTTGTGCAATGGATTTGTCTAAATTATTCTTATCAACATTTCGTTTTTTTATGAATTTTTTATTAGTTTTAACTTTATCTTTACCTTTATCAACTAATGAAATACTTATGGTTTGATAGATAATAAATTGCCCATCCCTTTTTATAGATAAACGAACTGGTTCGATAATTAATATTCCTCTTTTTATCAATTCTGTAAGAACAAGATCCTTTTGAATCAGCATTACATCCAGACACATTTCTCCTCTTTGAATAGAGGATATAGCAATTTGCTTTGCATTTGTCAATCTAAGTAAGAGACAATATACCTTAATATTATTGATCATTCTTTGACTCAAAGAATCATCCCATCTTAATTGAAAAAGGAAATATTTTTTTAGTAATAAATCTAGTTCTGCTTCCTTGATCTTCTTAGATTCTTTTTTATTTCTACGTTTTTTAATGTCTGATCCCGCGTAATTATCTTCAACATCTTTTTTTTCGTTTTGTTTTCCTAGATCATATCCAAGATATTTTGGATATTGTTGTTTGTTTTTTTCTTGGTTAGAATTTTCTAAATCAATATATTCTTTTTGATTAGATAATATGGGAAGGTTTTTTTTTTTTTTTTTGTTGATGTTTTCATATTGACTAATCTTTTCATTTTTATGAAAATCTAAAAGAAGAAATTGGATTGGTATAATCCATGGTTTAATTTTATATGTTTCAAAAAGTAGCACAAATTCTGGTAAGAACCAAGATTTTAGTTTTGCTATGGTAGGATTATGATATAACCTTTTTTGATTCATTCCCATCCAATCAAAAAAGTTTTTTTTTTTCTTGTATAAGTTGATTTCTTTATGAAACGAAATATCTTTCTTTTTCATTTTGTTTTTATACTTATTAGTTTGAGTCTTAGTATTTTTATTAATCTTGATACCAATATGTGCATTGGTCCAAGTCTCAATATCAATATTTTTTATAAGACAAAAATGGAGAATTTTACAATCAAAATATTTTCTATCCCGATTTATATTCGTATCAATAGGATATCTTTCCTCTAGATAATCACTAATAGTTGTACTTACCAATAGATAAAATGCGTCAGGTTTCGATGTATTGAAATTATATAGATATGGAATCTCCCGGTTCTCCTTTACTTGTACTGTTGATCCATAAAAATAGGAGTTTTTCTTATCCCCATAATTAATATATTCATAATTCATATATTTATGTGATAAAAGATCATATCTGTAGTGTTTTTTAACCAATTTTTTTTTTTTTTTTGTGAACGAAACCGTTACGAAATAATCTTCTTTTACATAATGACTTAATTGGTCTTTTTTGTTTTCATATGAATTAAATTTCATTGAGTCTTTATTTTTAATCATACGAAGTTGATTGACTCTATTTCGCCATTTTTTCGGGACTAATCGAGACCATTTGATCTGGGAAAAATTGTATTGATAAAAACCCTTTAACCAGTTTTTCCAGTTATTCATTCCAGACTTTTGAATTTTATTATGCCTTGATTTGTAATCAAATAGTCCTCGTGTTATACAATAATCCTTTATTTCATCCCTAAGATAATAATGAGTTTCATGATCTTGAAATATATATTTCAAGTTATACTTGTTAAGTAATTGGGTTTGTGATAATTTGTAAAATACATATGCTTGGGGCAAGCAAGTATAACTATTTAAATTTTTATTACTAATATTAGTATTTGAAACCCACTTTTTTATAGTGGAAATAAAGTTCATTCTATTTGGATTTATTTCATCAATTTTTTCTTGATTTGTTTCATGGTTGTAAGTGTATTTATTGATAATTTTTTTTGTTGATTCAAAAAAAAGTTGTATATTGATTCTGGGAATGTTTATGGTACATAGCAAGATATCCATGTATATTTTTTCAATGAAAAATTTTATAAAAAAATGTGATTTACGTATTAATCGTATATTGTTTCTTTTTAATATCTGCCAACTAGATTTCTGTGATTCTGATCCTTTTCTTTTATCATCATAGGTTAAAACTGTTTTTTTATTGTCTTTTGTGATTTGTTCTATTTGATTCTTGGTTGTGATTATCCTATCATAAAGATCTTTCATTTTTTTTTCTATGAGTGAATAATTTGTCCAATTCATAGATCGAATTGGTATGGTCCATTCATGGTTAATTTTATTATTTATTTTTGAATCTTTTCCATTTTTATTTGGTTTATATACTTTCACCTTCTTCAATTCAAATGAAAAAATCGGATTTACTTTTTCAAGTTCTTTCATTATTCGCTTTATAACAAGAACCGTTTTGATGACCCATCCTTTTTTTTCTTTTGAAATTTGTAGAGACCATTTTCCTCTTTCCTTTAAGACCCTTAGAACGAGAAAAAATTGTTTTTTTAGCTTTCTAATTTTTCTTTCGAGTTCTTTAAAAATGGGTTCAAAAAAAGAAAGTCGTTTTCGGGGAGAACCAAAGGGAAGTTCCGCTTCCATTCCCCATACTGTTAAAAAAGAAAAATTGTCTTTTTTTACTTGTTTTTTCATTGAATCCATATAATGAGATCGTACCTTAGATCTTTGTCTTCGCCAAGGTTTCAGACAAAAAGGAAATAAAATCTTTATCTGAATTCCGTCTGTTAACCAATCTTTTGGAAATTCTGTTTCTGATAATTGAACACCATTATAGGTGCACTTAATGTGCATTTCTCGATTCCATTCCTTCAAATCCTCGTACCATTCAGGAAATTGGAATAATAACATACGGCCCATATTTTTAGCTATTATCAATGAAGGTAATACAATATATTTTCTAAGAAAAGATTGTGTTACTAACATCAAACCTCTTATTGCTTGAGCAAATA